TATGATATGACAGATAAGTGTACCGATGAGGAAAATAAGAATCCCCACCGGATAAAACATATTCAAAAAAAGTGAAACCTTGTATCTTTTTTTTTTTTTTAAAAAGTACCATTTTCAGATTACGATTATTTAATCGAGTGTTTGACTATTTAATTGTCGCACAAAAAAGCTTTTTGAATTCCCGGTAGAAAGAGACTTCGCTAAGGAAAAAGCTTTCAACGCTGCCAAATATACCTTCTTTTTCCAAATGTTTTTACGAATACGTTTTTTTGAGATAGAAGTACGTTTTTTTGGAACTGCCATGAAAAATTTGAAAAAGTTATTCATTTCTCTAGTTGAATGTGAAAGACATCTATTGGTCAAACAATTCCATTTTTTCTTTTTTTTTTTTTCTATCTCTGTCTATTTTCGTCGTGCTCTATTTATACATGTAACAAAATACACCAAAAAGTTCAAAAAAACCAATCCTTACCTAACAAATTCCAAATTCTTTAAATTACTGTAGTTTTTTATTAGTTGGTCAAGCTCAAAAGAAAAAGAAAAGAGCGAGTACACATTTTTTTGATTTTAAAATTCGAATTAAACTAGTAGTTAATCAAAGGATACATGATTTTCTAAAAGTCATCTTAGTAATTTCGTCTTTTCTTTTAAGTCTATTTCTTCTCCCTGGTATTGAAACAATAGTGTAGGATATTCTAGCGTTTTTTACAAAGAAAAAGAAATGTCTTTTATTCGAATGGAAAATAATCAGTTCTACCATGAATTAGTTAATGATTATGAATAAACGAACTAAAAAAAAAAGAACTAGTTCTTTTTTGGGAGGCCAGTTTTGGTATGGATCATCCTATTATTTATATCAAAATAAAGTAATGTATTAACTACTCTATTTTGGTGTAATTATTTGCTCTATGGATATAAATTATCGTAATACGTAATAATAATTGAATTTTTTTTCTGCATTTTCCTAAAAATCTTACTTAATATTCAATATTCATAAAATGAATTAGTGTGTTATTTCATATTAAATATAAATAGTAACTTGATCATATTCATATCATTTGACCAATTCGAACTTCTTGATTTGAATATTTGAAGTATTGGGTAAAGAAGAAAGATTCAGAATAATTAGGAATAGAAAAGTCTATTTCAGTTTTCCATATCTTGATTTTTTATTGAACCTATAAAAAGATATAAGAGCCGGTGAATTAGAAAGAATTAATTAAAAATAAAAAGGTTTTTTTATGGAATATACATATCAATATTCATGGATTATCCCCTTCATTCCACTTCCAGTTCCTATGTTAATAGGAGTGGGACTTCTCCTTTTTCCAACGGCAACAAAAAATCTTCGCCGTATGTGGACTTTTCCTAGTATTTTATTGTTAAGTATAGTTATGATACTTTCGATCTATCTATCTATTCAGCAAATAAATAGAAGTTTTATCTATCAATATGTATGGTCTTGGACCATTAATAATGATTTTTCTTTAGAGTTCGGTCACTTAATCGATCCACTTACTTTTATTATGTTAATATTAATTACTACTGTTGGAATTTTGGTTCTTTTTTATAGTGACAATTATATGTCTCATGATCAAGGATATTTGCGATTTTTTGCTTCTATGAGTTTTTTCAATACTTCCATGTTGGGATTAGTTACTAGTTCGAATTTGATCCAAATTTATATTTTTTGGGAATTAGTTGGAATGTGTTCTTATCTATTAATAGGTTTTTGGTTCACACGACCTAGTGCGGCGACTGCTTGTCAAAAAGCGTTTGTAACGAATCGTGTAGGCGATTTTGGTTTATTATTAGGAATTTTAGGTCTTTATTGGATAACCGGTAGTTTTGAATTTCGGGATTTGTTCCAAATATTCAATAACTTGATTTATAATAATGAGGTTCCTTTTTTATTTCTTACTTTGTGTGCCTTTCTTTTATTTGCCGGTGCAGTTGCTAAATCGGCACAATTCCCCCTTCATGTATGGTTACCTGATGCCATGGAAGGCCCTACTCCTATTTCGGCTCTTATACATGCCGCTACTATGGTAGCAGCGGGCATTTTTCTTGTAGCTCGACTTCTTCCTCTTTTTATAATCATACCTTACATAATGAATTTCATATCTTTAATAGGTATAATAACAGTATTATTAGGAGCTACTTTAGCTCTTGCTCAAAAAGATATTAAAAGAGGTTTAGCTTATTCTACAATGTCTCAATTGGGTTATATGATGTTAGCTCTAGGTATGGGGTCTTATCGAGCCGCTTTATTTCATTTGATTACTCATGCTTATTCAAAAGCATTGTTGTTTTTAGGATCCGGATCTATTATTCATTCAATGGAAGCTATTGTTGGATATTCTCCAGATAAAAGTCAGAATATGGTTCTTATGGGAGGTTTAAAAAAGCATGTACCAATTACAAAAACTGCTTTTTTAGTAGGTACACTTTCTCTTTGTGGTATTCCCCCCCTTGCTTGTTTCTGGTCCAAAGATGAAAT